GATGATTCTACCTCGTCAGATATTTATTCTAGTCTCTGGAGCACGGACTATATAGAATAGATCAAGAAAAGAAATATTTGAACTATGATTCATACCTATTATTCAGACCTCGCAACCGGACTAAAAAAAATGGAAATAGGTCTTTTCTAAATCCAACAATTTTTTCCTTCAGACTTCTTTTGACCGAAAGAAAACTCTTTCTCTAGATTTTTTTGAGTCATTACATTCATTGAAGAAGTGATGATCAAATGGTTTTTACTCAGAGAACCTTTGAGTTTAGCTTTGGCTTTCTTAAATCATCGTGGTTCTAGTATGAATCTGAGGTTTCAATTGATTCATAGGGTCTCAACAAGAGAATCCCTATCAAAAAAAAATAGGGAAGAGAAGATTCAAGAGGCCTGTCACGATTAAAATAAAGAAAGATGGATGAGCCAACTTGAGATTGTATTTCTTGGCATTATCATCACAAAGAAGAGATTCCGGATTTTTCTTACTTCGTATCTTTGGGTCAAATCGAGTCAAGCGGCTAAGTCCCAAGAAGTTGTAAACTCTCTATTCCATATCCGTTATATCCGTTGAAACCAGTATTTGTGTGTTTCGGCTTGAGCCGTACGAGATGAAATTCTCATATACGGTTCTAAGAGGGGGAGTCTTTCTTGGGTTACCTATCTCAATAAAGTATATGATTGGTTCGAGGAACGTCTCGAGATTCAAGCGATTGCAGATGATATAACTAGTAAATATGTTCCTCCTCATGTCAACATATTTTATTGTTTAGGAGGGATTACGCTTACTTGTTTTTTAGTACAAGTAGCTACGGGTTTTGCTATGACCTTTTACTATCGTCCAACTGTTACAGAGGCTTTTTCCTCTGTTCAATACATAATGACTGAGGCCAACTTTGGTTGGTTAATTCGATCAGTTCATCGATGGTCAGCAAGTATGATGGTTCTAATGATGATCTTGCACGTATTTCGTGTGTATCTTACGGGTGGGTTTAAAAAACCCCGCGAATTAACTTGGGTTACAGGGGTGGTTCTGGCTGTATTGACCGCATCTTTTGGCGTAACTGGTTATTCCTTACCTCGGGACCAAATTGGTTATTGGGCAGTAAAAATTGTAACAGGCGTGCCCGAAGCTATTCCTATAATAGGATCGCCTTTGGTAGAATTATTACGTGGAAGTGCTAGTGTGGGCCAATCCACTTTGACTCGTTTTTATAGTTTACATACTTTTGTATTGCCTCTTCTTACTGCCGTATTTATGTTAATGCACTTTCCAATGATACGTAAGCAAGGTATTTCGGGTCCTTTATAGAGAAGGCAGATCATAGATATTTGTAATTTATCATATAGGGGAGGAACAAGAGTCTTTCATTGCTAAAAATATGTATTATTGAAAAATAAGGCATGTTATTTGGATACTTCTCTTCAACTCTGAAGTATTGTTTATTTGATACGAATCGTTGAAGTATATTTTCCTAAAAGAGGATGGATTATGGGAGTGTGTGACTTGAACTATTGATTGGGCCATGCAGATATATGATTTTATCCGCCATGTTGGAATTCACAACCCAATGTGTCTCCGCATCCAACCATCACGTCAGTCCCTTTATGTAGCATAGGATAGGGCGGTTCGCTTGAGGAGAATCTTTTCTATGATCATACCCGAATTATGTCATGCATGAACAGGCTCCGTAAGATCCCTAGAATAAGTGATGTGGCATGATCCATGATCCAATGTTCTATCTATTCCACTTTGTTTGATTTTTCTTTTTTTATACTATCAATATTCTAATTATCGTAATTAGTATATTGATAGTATTAGTATTTTGTATTAATTTGATAGTAATCTTAGTAAGTTTCTTATAGTATGTAGATGCATTCATTTCCTCTGCATCGACCCCGATCTTTGATACTATCGGAGTGAAATAAGGGATCTAAGGAAGAACAGGGCTAGACTTTATTAGTAACAAGTAAAAACTTTGTATTTTTGTATCTATATGTAAGAAAATCGAGATGCTGTGGGGATAAATACCAACCAAAAGACATGAGACAATCCAAAAAGCACTTGATCATGATCGAATTTGTAAGCCTACTTGGATATTGAGCATTTCCTTGTTGCCAGAACTGAATTCTTTGCAATGAATCGTTGCAACTCGGGTAAATGGAATTTGATAAATCTTTTCTTACATAAAGTCATTCTACATTATATATGTAGATAGTTATGAACTATAGATATAGATTTTCTATGGATCTATTTCTGTGATTCTTTTGATTCTTGCTCGAGCCGGATGATAAAAAATTATCATGTCCGGTTCCTTTGGGGGATGGATAAGAATTCACCTATCCAAATAACAAAGAAACCTGATTTGAATGATCCCGTATTAAGAGCTAAATTGGCTAAAGGGATGGGGCATAATTATTATGGAGAACCCGCATGGCCCAATGATCTTTTATATATTTTTCCAGTAGTAATTCTAGGCACTATTGCATGTAGTGTGGGCTTAGCAGTTCTAGAGCCGTCAATGATCGGTGAACCCGCGGATCCATTTGCAACTCCGTTGGAAATATTACCCGAATGGTACTTCTTTCCCGTATTTCAAATACTTCGCACAGTACCCAATAAGTTATTGGGTGTTCTTTTAATGGTTTCAGTACCAATAGGATTATTGACAGTACCTTTTTTGGAGAATGTAAATAAATTCCAAAATCCATTTCGTCGTCCAGTAGCTACAACAGTCTTTTTGATCGGTACCGCAGTAGCTCTTTGGTTAGGTATTGGAGCAACTTTACCTATTGAGAAATCCCTAACTTTAGGTCTTTTTCAAATTGATTCAACCGTGAAATACTACGATATAGGTATCTAAGGAAGATCCCCCTTCTGGATCTTCCCTAGATACATCAATAAATCTTATTATGATCTATTCTGCAAATATATGGATCGTGTCGGATATTCAAAACTCATTATCTTCTTTTTTCTTTCTAAAAACTTAAAAATGAAAAAATTCCAATGGATTTAAAATGAAAACTTTTTCGTAGGTAAATTGATTGCAAAATGCTTCTGTAGAGTGCCCAATATATGTTTTACATCTTCTATGCAAAAATATTCCATTTTCATAAGATCTTCTTGACTGTGACTCAAAAGGTCCAATAATGTATGTATATTGGACCTTTTGAGACAATTATAGGTCCTCGAAGACAATTCTGATTGGTCAATAAAAATACATGTCAATGGAATTCCTTTTTTGTTTTTCTTGATATTAGTGAATCTGTCTTGAAAGGAAAAAAGGGGTAGATTCCATCTGTTTTCATTTTCCTCGAAATTCATGTCCTCTTCCTCTGCATGTAGAAAAGGAATCAATAAATCAATCAAATTACGAGAAGCTTCATAAAGTGCTTCTTTAGGAGTTAAACTTCCATTCGTCCATATTTCTAGAAAGAGTATCTCTTGTTTTTCATTCCCATTCCCATAAGAATGAATACTATGATTCGCATTTCGAACGGGCATGGATACAATATCTATAGGATAACTTCCATCGTGAGAGTCGTTTGTGAATTTCATACGATATCCGCGATCTCTCTTGATTTGTAATTCAATACACAAATCCATTGGTTCTGTCAGGTTAGCTATATGCTGTGTCGTGTCAACTATTTCTACAGAAGGTGGTGAGATGATATCTTGAGCTGTTATGTATTTGGGACCCCTGACGCAAATGGATGCGCCCCTAACTCCATAGAGATTACTTCTCAATACAATTTCTTTCAAATTTATTAAAATCTCATGTACTGATTCTTCAATACCTACTATCGTAGAATATTCATGCAGCACATTTTCAGATGTTGCACGTGTGATACATGTTCCTTCTATTTCTCCAAGTAAAGCCCTTCGCATGGCAATACCTATGGTATCGGCTTGACCTTTCATAAGCGGGGACAGAACGAAACGACCATAATAAAGACGCTTGCTGTCTACTCTTGATTCAACACATTTCCACTGTAGTGTTCGAGTGGATCCTGCTACTTCTTCTCGAACCATAGTATTATTTTTCTTTTATTTATGATTATTGGATCAGATCATTGAATCATTTATTTCTCTTGAAATCTCTTGAATTCTCATTTCTACACACGTCTTTTTTTAGGGGGGCGACATCCATTATGCGGCATGGGTGTTACATCACGTACGAAACTTAATAGCATCCCACTTCTACGAATGGCTCGTAATGCCGCATCTCTTCCGAGACCTGGACCCTTTATCATAACTTCTGCTCGTTGCATACCCTGTTCAACGACTGTACGAATAGCATTAAACGCTGCTGCTTGAGCAGCATACGGTGTTCCCTTTCTTGTACCTCTGAATCCAGAAGTACCTGCAGAAGCCCAAGAAACCACCCGACCTCGTACGTCTGTAACAGTTACAATAGTATTGTTGAAACTCGCTTGAACATGAATAACTCCTTTTGGTATTCTACGTTCATTCTTATGTGAACCAATACGTGCATTCTTACGTAAACCAATTTTTGCTATAGGTTTTGCCATATTTTATTATATCATATTCATAAGAATAAAAGAAAAAGAAAGAAGAATCAGAACTATACAGAAAGAGACGCGGATACCCATTTCATATGAAAACGAATCCTTTATTCTTTCTTTTTACATGTACATGGGTTTTTCTTTGAAAAAGTTATTGATTTAGAACTTGAGAAGGATTACCCCTGTCGCTGTTTATGTCTCGGATTGGAACAAATGACTATAATTCGCCCCCGCCTACGAATCAGGCGACATTTTTCACAAATTTTACGAACAGAAGCCCTTATTTTCATATTGATAATTCCTTACCTTCATTCGGAATCTATTTTTTTTTTTGAAACAAAAATCAGTTTATTGCATTTTTGAACTTCGAATTATATCCCTACGAAAAGGATGTTGAAAAGAATGATCTAATCGTTCGAATCTTTTTTGCGAAGTCTATAAATTATACGTCCCCTGGTTGAATCATAACGACTCATTTCTATTTTGACCCTATCTCCGGGTAGTATACGTATAAAACTGCGCCGGATTCTCCCTGAAATATAACCTAGAATTAGATCTTCATTATCTAACCGAACTCGGAACATACCGTTGGGAAGTGATTCAGTAATTAAACCCTCATGAATCAATTTTTGTTCTTTCATTCCAGGGAACCCCCTTTAAGTATCAACTAATAGAGGAAGAGTTCTATAATTAACTTCTCCTCTCTATTTTACAAATAGTAAGTTCGAGAGAAAATTAGGGTACCCAGGAGAATCACCATATATAACACAAAATTTCTCCTCCAATTTTTTCTAGTCGAGCTTCTCGATCCGTCATTATACCTCGAGAAGTCGAAAGAATTACAATTCCCATTCCACCTAAAATCTTAGGAATTCGTTGATAGTTGGAATAGATTCGTAGACCAGGTCGGCTGATACGCTTTAAAATTATTTTATTCCCTTTCCTAGTCTTTCTATGTCGTAAGGTTGAAACCAAGAAATTTTTTTGACTTTCTTGATGTTTTCGAACGTTTTCAATAAAACCTTCTCGTAAAAGTATTTTCACAATGTTTTTAGTGATATTAGTAGATACTATTTGAACTCTTCCCTTTTGATCCATGTCAGCATTTCTTATAGAAGTTATTATATCGGCAATAATGTCCCTACCCATGATGAACTATAGTTATTGGTGCCTCCTCATTTTAATATAATCAACATGCTTCTTTTTTGTTTTCTTTTCATTTTTTTTTTTTGAAATTCTGAAAAATTATTAGAAATTAAAAGTATATGCATGAGACACAATCTATTAATCGGATCTCTTTCAGATATTTGAATATTCTATTATTCTATATATATAATAATAGGATATATATATCCTATTTTCATTTATAAGACTTCGGGTGCTAATGAAACTATTTTAGTAAAATTCAACTGTCTCAATTCCCGAGCAATCGCACCAAAAATTCGAGTTCCTTTTGGATTTCCTTCTTGATCAATGATAACCGCTGCATTGTCATCATATCGTATTATCATGCCGTTGTCACGTTTGAGTTCTTTACACGTGCGTACAATCACAGCTCTAATTACTTCTGATCTTTCTAGAGGCATATTGGGCACTGCTTCTTTGATTACAGCAACAATAACATCGCCAATATGAGCATATCGTTGATTACTAGTTCCTATGATTCGAATACACATCAATTCTTGAGCTCCACTGTTATCCGCTACATTCAAAAGGGTCTGAGGTTGAATCATATAATTTTAATTGTAATCTCTTATTTCAATGCTAAGGAATAAGGTAAAAAGAAATATTGTCTGTCCAGAGATAAAGAAATCCGCGGTTGTTTTTTCATTCTCAATACTCCTTTTTTTTTTACTTTTGTTTACCTATCCCGAAATAACAAATTGAGTTCGTATAGGCATTTTGCATGCAGCTATTTCCATAGCTGCTTTGGCTACAGTTTCTGATACTCCACTCATTTCATAAAGTATTCGGCCCGGTTTAACAACGGATACCCAATATTCGGGGGATCCCTTGCCCGAACCCATACGTGTTTCCGTAGGTCTTACTGTAACAGGTTTGTCGGGAAAGATACGTACCCATATCTTTCCACCACGACGCGCATATCGTGTCATTGCTCTTCGCCCTGCTTCTATTTGTCTAGCTGTGATCCAAGCAGGTTCAAGTGCCTGAAGAGCGTATCTGCCAAAACAAATATGATTGCCTCGGCAAGATATTCCCTTCATTCTACCTCTATGTTGTTTACGAAATCTGGTTCTTTTGGGGTTATAGTTGATGGTTGTTTCTGAATTCCATCTCTACTGCAGAGCCGGACATGAGAGTTTCTTCTCATCCAGCTCCTCGCGAATGAAATGATTCAATAATCTTACATATACACATATATTTATGTATTTCATTTTATCAAAAGAAATAATAGACTCATTTTCATTTTTTTTATATTGAATTTGTTAAATAGGGAGATGTATATATAACTAGGCGTGTTTTTTTATATATAATGCTTCTTTTATCAAATTTTCTAAAGTATTTTACTTTCCCTCTATTGAATCACGCCAAAAGTCATCCAATGAATGAAATTTTTAAAACTAAAAAAGGGTTCGCGGGCGAATATTGACTCTTTCCTCCTTCATTTGTAGAGTCAATTCATGACCTTTCAGAAGAAATCTATTTTTTCTTGGTTCATTCCGCCATCCTACCCAATGAATCATTAGGATTGATTCGTTTTAAAGAAAATCCTATGTAGTCACAGGTTCCATCGTTCCCATAGCTTCTCTATTAATGCTTAGGCCTGAACTCTGCAATGGAGCTCCCAACAAAATCTGTTATTTGTTTCCGAGTCAATCTCCTCAGTTTTTCTTAACCCGAAGCTCGATGAAATTATTCATCTATTTTTCTATTCTATATTATTAAATTATCTATTATTAGATAGATAATAGACTATATTATCCATATTGATTAGATTATTTAGATT